GATAATTTCGAAATGAAATAAAACAATTATTTTGTAAAACATTGCTTATTTCATTCATGTATTGGATTTCGCCAAAAGAAAATGATCCAATTGGTAAATGATTGCTTTTATATTTACCAAAAATATCGATATTTTTTCGAAATGCAATGACGAGAAGAGCTACTGATAATAATGATCCACACAGAAGAGCTGCATAGCTCAATACCATCATACTTACGTGCATCATTAACCACTGTGATTGTAGAGCGGGTACTAAAATTGTGGATTGATGTATTTCAGTTAAAAGACCCGAAGTAGCAAATCCTTGGATAAAAATAGCACTTGGGGCAGTTATTGCATGTAAATTATTTTTATGGTTTCTAAAATAGGGAACCATATGAATAATGGAGAAACTCCATGAAAGGAACATTAATGATTCATATAAATCGCTTAACGGTAAATGTCCTGAATAAATCCACCGAATAACTAATAATCCTGTTATACATAAAAAGGTGGCTGCCATTCCTTTTTCCGACGAATCATGTAGTCCTAGGATTTCGTGGACTAATGAATTCATAAAAAAAATAAAAATTACAATTAAAACAATCGACAAAGAAATGTGAGTTAATATATGTTCTAAAGTAAAAAGTATCATACATAAAAAATCCTAAAAAAAAAATATAAAGATGTCCTCCAACAATGGAATGCAAATTCCGCATTTGATTCTACATAGTATAGGAGTTATTCTAGTCTTTTTTTACTAGTATTTTTGATAAGATGCCGCCACTCGGACTCGAACCGAGATGCTCTAGCACTGCTTCCTAAGAGCAGCGTGTCTACCGATTTCACCATAGCGGCTTGCTCGAAATCATAATAGCCCATCTATCTTCAATCGTCGAGATTGAAGGAGGCAATTCAATGCAATATCTTGAGGAAATATTTTAATAAAAAGTATCCTTTCCTATTTGAACGTTCAATAATTATTACCTTAATTGTAGTTGGGGTAGTGTTAGTTTTAACGGCTTTGCGTACGGTTTAAGCTCTTATGGAATTGAAGAGTTGTAACTAGATAGTTCTGTTCTTAATATCCATGCCCATAACTTAATTTTTTTATGCCCCATTCCATTTTTATTTGTTTGATGACTTATTTCCCATTTATCTGATTTTATTAAAGTAATACGAAATAAAAAAAAATAGGATTTTTTATGAATTAAAATTTCATTACTGAAGAAATTACTGAAGAAAAGGTATTATTGTTGAAAATATTTGTTTGGATAACCTGTAAAACAAAACTGGATTAATTAATTTAATCCAGTTTTAATTACTAGGATTTTTATTGTGTCTATAATTCATGTTAGTATTTAACAAACCCATTTTAGTATTAGTCAAAACAATGAGTGGGCTATTTGTATAACAAAAGAGTTCAAATTTCTATTTATTCCGTATTTATTGCAATTTCACTTCAAAAAATTTTAGAAAAAATAATAGAGTTCTCAAGATATTTATTTATATGGAATGAATATTTTGCTTTATAGATAGAGATATCTTGATGTATCTTTTCAAACATATTTCAAACATAGAATATCGGGATACAAAACCCAATAAATAGAAAGAAAAGATGAAGTTTTGTTTGTATTTTGTGCCTGATTTTTTGTAGTCCTTTTCGAGTCTAGTAGACAGAAAAATTATTATCTACATACCACTGTTATAAATATATATAATTTTCTTATTACTATTACATATAAGATTCGAAGAAATAATATTGGAAGTTCTGAAGTAAAGAATTATGTATACTGGTTAGTACTATACTATGCTATATATTGGATATCCTCATTCGGATATATATAGCCATGGGATCCAACCAAGTCTATACAAATCTAATTGCTTGACGTTGGTAATAAAATAAGAAAAAAGGGGTTTTCATTTGGTACTTCCATATTTTTTCGTCATGTTACATTTCATCTAATTTCAAAAACAAAATCAAAAAGTTTCAGAACCCTTACCTTACCTAATTTAAGAAAACTAGACTGTAAAACCCTTTCTATCTATTAATTTAATTGATCAAGAAAGTATATCTAATTAAAATTATCTAAATAGAATTAGACTAGTATCTGTTAGTGGTTAATTTTTTAATATTAAATATTATTTGAATATAAAAAAGTCTATTTTTTATTTATTATTCCAGTTTTGTGTGAACTGAAGTGACGGGTAACAAATCGACGGATATCATAGAGTTTACCATAAACATAAGTTGTTTTATTGGAAGGAATATAAGGAACTCGACCAGTTCCACAATGAACTGGTTCACAACCCATTAATGATTCCGAATAAATTAACAAAAATAACGCGGTATATTGTTTTATGTTTATCGAGTTAAGTTATTGGTAGATCATAGGATAATATTGGAATCAAGTATTAAAATTTTTTTGGTATAAATTTTTAGTTGTTCTATGTTTCTAAATTATTGTAATTGTAATAATGAAATGTTTGAAAATATCATATTCTGTATCTTCATAAATATCTTAGTTAATGATTAAGTAATAACTTTTTTTAATTTACTTAATCTTATCATTTGAACAATTATAACTTCTTCATTTGAGTCCTTTCATATCTTGATTTTATTTACATGATACATGATTTTCCTTTCGAAATATATAAGAGCTGGTGAATCGGAAACAAGTAAACAATTAATAAAAAAGTTTGATTTTTTATGGAACATATATATCAATATGCGTGGATCATACCTTTCGTTCCCCTTCCAGTTCCTATAGGAATAGGGGTGGGCCTTCTCCTTGTTCCGACGGCAACAAAAAGTATTAGGCGTATATGGGCTTTTCCTAGTGTTTTATTACTAAGTATCGTTATGCTTTTTTCAGCCGATCTGTCTATTCAGCAAATAAATGGTAGTCCTATCTACCAATATGTATGGTCTTGGACGATCAATAATGATTTTTCCTTAGATTTCGGACACTTGATAGATCCGCTTACTTCTATTATGTTAATATTAATTACTACTGTTGGAATAATGGTTCTTATTTATAGTGACAATTATATGGCTCACGATCAAGGCTATTTGAGATTTTTTGCTTATATGAGTTTTTCTAATGCTTCCATGCTGGGATTAGTTACTAGTTCAAATTTGATACAAATTTATATTTTTTGGGAATTGGTTGGAATGTGTTCGTATCTATTAATAGGTTTTTGGTTTACACGACCCCTTGCGGCAAGTGCTTGTCAAAAAGCCTTTGTAACTAATCGTGTAGGGGATTTTGGTTTATTTTTAGGAATCTTAGGTCTTTATTTGATAACGGGGAGTTTTGAATTTCGGGATTTGTTCGAAATAGCCACAAATTTGATTGATAATAATGAGGCCAATTCTTTATTTCTTACGTTGTGTGCTTCGCTATTATTTGTTGGTGCGGTTGCTAAATCTGCGCAATTTCCCCTTCATGTATGGTTACCTGATGCTATGGAAGGGCCCACTCCTATTTCGGCTCTTATACACGCTGCTACTATGGTAGCAGCGGGAATTTTTCTTGTAGCGCGACTTCTTCCTCTTTTTACAGCCATACCTTCCATAATGTATATAATTTCTTTGGTAGGTATAATAACAATACTATTAGGAGCTACTTTGGCTCTTGCTCAAAGAGATATTAAAAGAAGTTTAGCCTATTCTACAATGTCTCAATTGGGTTATATTATGTTAGCTTTAGGTATGGGATCTTATCGGGCTGCTTTATTTCATTTGATCACTCATGCCTATTCGAAAGCATTATTATTTTTAGGATCCGGATCCATTATTCATTCTATGGAAACCATTGTTGGATATTCTCCGGATAAAAGTCAGAACATGGCTCTTATGGGCGGTTTAACAAAATATGTGCCAATTACAAAAACTTCATTTTTATTAGGTACGCTTTCTCTTTGTGGTTTTCCACCTCTTGCTTGTTTTTGGTCCAAAGACGAAATTCTTAATGATAGTTGGTTGTATTCACCTATTTTCGCAATAATAGCTTGTTTCACAGCAGGGTTAACTGCATTTTATATGTTTCGGATGTATTTACTTACTTTTGAAGGGCATTTAAATGTTAATTTGAAAAATTACAGCGGCAAAAAAAATAATGCGTTCTATTCAATATCCATATGGGGAAAAAAAGGACAAAAAGCGATAAAAAAAAGAATTTTATCAACAATGAATATTAATCAAAAGGAACCCTTTTTTTCAAAAAAAACATATCTAATTGGTGGTAATGTAAGAAATATGATACAACCCCTTATTACTATTAAGAATTTTGCCAATAAAAAAACTGCCACGTATCCTTATGAATCGGACAATACTATGTTATTGTCACTTCTTGTATTGGTCTTATTTACTTTATTCGTTGGAGCAATAGGAATTCCTTTTGGTCAAGGAAGAATATATTTGGATATATTATCAATATGGTTAACTCCGTCGATAAACTTGCTACATTTTAATTCTAACAATTTTTTTGATTGGTATGAATTTTTGAGAAATGCAATTTTTTCAGTCAGTATAGCTTATTTCGGAATATTTATAGCGTCTCTTTTATATGGGCCCGCTTATTCATATTTATATTTTCAGAATTTTAACTTAATCAATTTTTTTGTTAAAACGGGTCCCAGAAGAATTTTCTGGGACAAAATAATAAATGTAATATATAATTGGTCATATAATCGCGGTTACATAGATATTTTTTATAAAAAAACTTTAACTAGGGGTATAAGAGGATTAGCGGAACTAACTCAATTTTTTGATAGACAAGTAATTGATGGAATTACGAATGGTATTGGTGTTACAAGTTTCTTTGTAGCAGAAATTATAAAATATCTAGGTGGAGGGCGTATCTCCTCTTATCTTTTCTTTTTTTTATTTTATGTATCAATTTTTTTATTAATTTATTACTTTATTTTTTAAGTATATTCATTTTATATATTTTTTAAGTATATTCATTTTATATATATCGCTATTTATATATATCTATATCGCATTGATCATTTTT